AAGGATTACCCAGTAATCCGTCTTGTTCTCACTAAAGTGATATCCATATAGATATCAATATATCACTTGTGACTTTCTTTGTTACAAAACAAAAATTTGATTTTAAAATTGAAATGATTAAAATGAAATCATAAGAAGGAATATGTAAGCTACCCACTTGATTTCCATGGGATTGTAGTTCAATTGGTCAGAGCACCGCCCTGTCAAGGCGGAAGCTGCGGGTTCGAGCCCCGTCAGTCCCGGCGGATTCAATACATCAACTCCCCTTTTTGTTTCTGGGCAAGGGGATGAAAATAGTTTCGTTTATCTTTTTATTTTATTTTTCTTTTTTCATAAAGCAAAAGAAAGGGTCGATTATTTTAACTAGGGTAGAGAGACATATGTAAATGAATTATTGAGAACATTCAACACTTCAAGAAAGAGATACTGTAAGGGGTTTCCGCTTTTTGTCAACCGCTCTCCCATAAATTTGTGTAGGAAAATGGAATAGGATAGCGTATAATACATTTGCCAAGAGTACCTATATATACTTTTCTTTCTCTGAAGTCAAGGAATTTTAAATAGTTCGAATCCAACCAAGGAAAGAGGTTTTTTTTATAAAGATAAAACGTGTCTTCCCTAATGAATATGTGAATATGCTCTTTTTAAAGATTAGAGGCGATGTCGAATAAAAAACTCGTAAGAAAAATTAACTCGTTAATTTTTTTGAATATTTTTGTTTTTTACTGGGACTCGTCTTTGTCACATTCCCTTTCTTTGTTTTCCAAAAAGATGATAAACCCTTTCAATTTTTTTATTTCAAAGTGAACTTCGTACTTGTTTTCTCTATATTGATTTCTATTGTTTATTTAAGGTTCTTTAGAAACTCTTTTTGTAAAGAATCGAAGTTTTTTATGATACTTCATCAGATTATTGTACAAGGAAAGTAAACTACTAGGTTTTAGAAAGGAAAGCCGGGAAAAAGAATCATAAATAACTTTTTTTTTATTGGATCAGGAATCTCATTATGTATTCGGTGTGGATAAAAGATCTTCCTATGTTATACTATTAAATTCTTGACGATGAATCGATTTTATAGCTCCGATATTGTTATTCATGATATTTCTTTCATTCGATATCATCGAAATCTAATTCATCTGAGTGAGTTTACAAGCGAAAGATTTCTCATCTCTATGGGATTAAATCCCGAGATATTAAAAAAAAAAAAAAATAATAATAATAAACGATTAAATTATGGAAGTCAATATTCTTGCATTTATTGCTACCGCACTCTTCATTCTCGTTCCTACTGCTTTTTTGCTTATAATTTACGTAAAAACCATTAGTCAAAATGATTAATTTGAATCTAATTTTACTATCAATGAAAAAAAAAAAAAAGATTTCAATTTCTCGTCTTAAATGAAAGGAATGCATTAGACTCAGTAGTAGTATCCTAAGGGGTCCGCTAGTATGGTAGAAGGAGATCTCTTTCTACCATACTAGCCATTATGGTTATTGTAATGTATAAAGATACAAGTGAAATATCTTAATATAAAAGAATCCACCTATATCTCTCTTTTTCTTTATAAACGTCAATATAAATGAAATAGAATATGAAATGTATGTACATACTTTGTCAATTTCATTTGTTTGTTTGATCCATTTAATACAGATAATCCCAATTCGATGGAAGCTTCTTCAGATTTCGAAAGGGGTTACCCCATGAATGGTTAACCGTGTAAACCCTGATATAAAAATAGAAAATGAGTCAATAAAACATAAATCCAATTTCTAAAAAAAAATCTTAAAAAAAATTGCCGAACGGTCTAGAAAACGAAAACAATTGATACAGGTTGATAGAGTTTGATTATTACCGCAATTAGAAGTATTTCTAGAGTCCACTTCTTCCCCACACTACGAGAGAGAGGGAAAATGTAAAAACTACCATTAAAGCAGCCCATGCGAGACTTACTATATCCATGTGAATTCTGCCCCCTATTTCTATGAATATGAAGAAACTATTCCATTATTGTTCACTAATAATAGTGAAATCACTGGTGCAGAGTCAAAAAAAAGGGAGAGGTATTTGGTCACCATTGATGAACTACTCCAAAAACCCACTTATCTTATAACTTATAATGAGTTATTATTTTTCTTATTATAGAATTTCTAGTAGAATCGACAAGATGTAAACACAAGCAAACAGACATTTTTCGAAGTATCCAAGGAATCTGACTCACATGTAGAAAGAAGAAGACTTTTTCTTTCTTTTATCGTTTTTTATTTTTGGAAGTAAAATGAAAGGCAATTCTTCATCTAATCTAATCTTGATTGAATGTCTGAGCATTCCGAGACTTTCATGAGTCTATATCCAAAGTATCTTAGGTCCTTTCCAAAACTATTAATTTAATTCCCTCTCTGGCTATCCAATCTAATTGAAGACTCAGTAAGTGGAACTAAATTAGTAGTGGCAAGTAAAGATTTACAGATTTCCCTCCACTACTTCAAGTTTTCCTTGAATCTGATAGGCAAAACTTTAGGTTAGAGAATAGAACCTCGAGAGCCAGGGGCTTAGAATAACGAAAAGAAAGTATAAAGAGTCTTGTCCTACGTTTTCCTACGTTTGTTATTTAAAGTCTGTTGTTGAGGCGGCACCCGGATTTGAACTGGGGAAAAAGGATTTGCAGTCCCCCGCCTTACCACTCGGCCATGCCGCCAAAACGATAGAAACTAGATTCCAATTTTCTTTTTTTTCAACTCCGAAAAAAAAAATATATATAGATTTTCAGTCACAAAATATAGAATCTAGTACAAACCAGAACCATTAACTATTGACTGTAAATTCATGACCATTTTTGAATTAAAATTAAAATCTACATTTTTTTATTTCTAATAATATTAAGAAAATCATTAGAAATGCATTTATAACTAATCTATATTGAGTTTTTTGAATTAAAAATAAATCTTCTTCAATTTCAATTATAACAGTAATGATGAGTATATGTAAATCCCAGAATCAGAACATACGTTACGTTGTGTTATAGAGCTGGAGCTCTATAATGGGGTATTTTATCTCTCTAGGGATGCTTTTGAGGAGTAATTCTCAATAAATTTTTATATTTCAACTTTTCCCTTGAAGAGAACATTTCCTTTTTGATAGAGCACAGCATGCGCTGTCCCAAATAGAACTGTACCACAATAAAAGAAGAAAAAGAGACATATATATCTGTGCATTCTTTTTTATTTTAATAATAAAAAAATTAATAAATAAAAAAACACAAGTTTTCTTACCTACTTCAATTCAATGATATTCTAACTATTCTATTCAAAATAGGTAAAAATAAATATCTTTTCTGCAAATATTTTTTTGAACAATGAAATACAAATACATGAAAAAGTAAAGTGGTTAAAAAAAAAGTTTTCTATTTATTAGATGTTTATCTGCTTGAACAGATCCAATGATGAATACATTTTTTATGGTATGCAATCGAATTGGAATATGTAATATCATAGGTGAAAATGAAATTACTTTTTTTTTCTAGTCTTTACAAAACTCCGTAAGTTCCAGTGGTATTTCTCAATTCTGTTCCATTTGGATCTATTTCTTATAAAAAATTCCAATTGAATATAGTCTCCGTTCATACGTATTTCATACATTCCATATATCTTGGAGTTGGATAAAATTTCATGTGATTCAGTAAACAGAATAGAAATTCCATTATTGCTAGATCGAATTCTATGGATATGATTCGGTGAAGAATGAGAGATGAGATGGGATTTTTTCAATAAACGGATAAATGGGAAATTCAAAAAAGATGCTTGGGGATGAAAAAGAGGGAACATCTACAATACCCGGATTTAATCAGATACAATTTGAAGGGTTTTATCGGTTTATTGATAAGGGTTTAATAGAAGAACTTTCTAAGTTTCCAAAAATTGAAGATATAGATCACGAAATTGAATTTCAATTATTTGTGGAAACATATCAATTGGTAGAACCTCTGATAAAAGAACGAGATGCTGTCTATGAATCACTTACATATTCTTCTGAATTATATGTATCCGCGGGATTAATTTGGAAAACCAGTAGGAATATGCAAGAACAAAGAATTTTTATTGGAAACATTCCTTTAATGAATTCCCTTGGAACTTCTATAGTAAACGGAATTTACAGAATTGTGATCAATCAAATATTGCAAAGTCCCGGTATCTATTACCAGTCAGAATTGGATCATAATGGGATTTCGGTCTATACCGGCACCATAATATCAGATTGGGGAGGCAGGTTAGAATTAGAGATTGATAAAAAAGCAAGAATATGGGCTCGGGTGAGTAGGAAACAAAAAATATCTATTCTAGTTCTATCATCAGCTATGGGTTTGAATCTACGAGAAATTCTAGAGAATGTTTGCTACCCTGAAATTTTCTTATCTTTCTTGACCGATAAGGAGAAAAAAAAAATAGGGTCAAAAGAAAATGCTATTTTGGAGTTTTATCAACAATTTTCTTGTGTAGGTGGGGATCCAATATTTTCTGAATCCTTATGTAAGGAATTACAAAAAAAATTCTTTCACCAAAGGTGTGAATTAGGAAGGATTGGTCGCCGAAATATTAATTGGAGACTGAATCTTAATATACCTCAGAACAATATATTTTTGTTACCACGAGATATATTAGCAGCTGCCGATCATTTGATTGGGATGAAATTTGGAATGGGTACACTTGATGATATGAATCATTTGAAAAATAAACGTATTCGCTCTGTAGCGGATCTTTTACAAGACCAGCTTGGGTTGGCTCTGGCTCGTTTAGAAAATGTAGTTAAGGGAACTATCTCCGGAGCAATTAGGCATAAATTGATACCTACTCCTCAGAATTTGGTAACTTCAACTCCGTTAACAACTACTTATGAATCCTTTTTCGGATTACACCCATTATCTCAAGTTTTGGATCGAACTAATCCATTGACACAAATCGTTCATGGGAGAAAATTGAGTTATTTGGGCCCTGGCGGATTAACA